ATTTAGGTCAGCTAAAAAAGCTAATGAGTTCATATCTCATAAATGAATTAATTTCTATTTTGAATGTGATTTTGTTTTCTTTTATGTATATTATTAGATTTCATTTGGTTATGAATAGAGATGATTGGTTTTTGTTATGATTAGGTTTGGAAATCAATATGATAATTTTTATTGTGTTTATATATAGGGAAAATAGAATGTTGAGGATTGAGTCTTGTTTAAGGTATTTTTTTGTTCAAAGAATTGGGTCGGCTATTTTAATAGGAAGTTTTTATTTGAATAAGGATTGAATAGATTTTGTTATATGTTTGTTGTTAAGATATAAAGTTGGTGCTGGTCCTTTTTTTTTTTGGTTTCCCTCGGTATGTTCTGGTATTTCTTGGATATCTTGTTTTGTTCTAATGACGTTTCAAAAAGTTATTCCTTTGATGATTATAGGGGTTTTTCTTTCTTGAGTTTTATATTTAGTAATTATAATGAGATTGTTTTTTGGTGTTTTTGGATCTTTTAATCAGAATAATTTAAAACAGCTTACTGCGTATTCTTCTGTGTATCATTTAGGGTGGATTGTTTTATGTAATTTTTCTGGTGATATTAATTGATTGGTTTATTTGTTGTTATACTCTTTAATAATCTTTCCTGTTATAAGGTTTTTTGGTTCTTTTATGCTTGAAGATATTATAATGGTAATGAAGATAAAGTATAAGAGTTGGGTAATTTTATTAATGTTGAGTATAGCGGGAATACCTCCTTTCCTTGGTTTTTTTTTGAAGTGATTTGCTTTTGTTATGGTTTTTGAGTATAATTATTATTATATGATATTTTTAATTGTTTGTTCTGTGGTTATGTTTTATGTATATTTTCGTATTATTTATGATATTTTAATGAGATATTATGATGTTAAGGTTTGGGGTAATTTAATAATTATGTTTAAGAAAAGTGATTATTTGGTTGTATCAAGTGTTGTTGGTATATTATTAGGATTGTTTTTGAGTTTTTTTTTTATTATATAGAGTTTATTAAGATAATTATTCTGTTAGCTTTCAAGGTTAAAAGTGTAATCTAATATGAATTTACAGTTCATCATCTTAATGATTTCTTAATTATCTTTATTTTAAATTTGCAATTTAATGTTTTAAAACTATTATTATGTTTATTGTGTAATTGTACTGCGATGATTATATTCTACTAATCACAAAGATATTGGTACTTTATATTTAATGTTTGGTGTTTGGTCGGCTATAATAGGGACTGCAATAAGAGTATTGATTCGAATGGAATTAGGTAATTCTGGGAGTTTATTAGGGGATGATCATTTATATAACGTGATGGTTACTGCTCATGCTTTTGTTATAATTTTTTTTATGGTTATGCCTATTTTAATTGGGGGTTTTGGTAATTGGTTGGTTCCTCTTATGTTAGGGGCTCCTGATATATCGTTTCCTCGTATGAATAATCTTTCTTTTTGGTTGTTACCTCCTTCTTTATTTTTGTTATCTATGTCTTCTATGGTGGAGATAGGGGTTGGAGCTGGATGAACTGTTTATCCACCTTTAGCATCTAGAATAGGTCATACGGGAAGTTCTATAGATTTTGCTATTTTTTCTCTTCATTTAGCTGGTGCTTCTTCTATTATAGGAGCAGTTAATTTTATTTCTACAATTATTAATATGCGAATATTAGGTATATCTATGGAAAAAGTACCATTATTTGTTTGATCGGTTTTGATTACTGCTGTTTTATTATTACTTTCTTTGCCTGTTTTGGCAGGGGCTATTACTATGTTGTTAACAGATCGAAATTTTAATACTTCTTTTTTTGACCCGGCAGGTGGGGGTGATCCTATTTTGTTTCAACATTTGTTTTGGTTTTTTGGTCACCCTGAGGTTTATATTTTAATTCTTCCTGGATTTGGAATTGTTTCACATGTTATTAGTTCTTCAGTTGGTAAGCGGGAGCCTTTTGGTAGATTAGGGATAATTTATGCTATGGTAGGAATTGGAGGGATAGGATTTGTAGTTTGAGCTCATCATATATTTTCTGTGGGTATAGATGTTGATACTCGAGCTTATTTTACTGCTGCAACTATAATTATTGCTGTACCTACTGGTATTAGGGTTTTTAGATGGATAGCTACTATTCATGGTTCTTATTTTAAGATAAATACGCCTTTGATATGGTGTGTAGGGTTTGTATTTTTATTTACTTTGGGAGGAATTACTGGTGTAGTTTTATCTAATTCGTCTTTAGATGTGGTTTTGCATGATACTTATTATGTTGTAGCTCATTTTCATTATGTGTTAAGAATGGGAGCGGTGTTTGCTATTTTAGCTGGAATTACTTATTGATTTCCTTTATTTTTTGGGGTGATTTTAAGAGAAAAGATAACTAAGTTGCATTTTTATTTGATGTTTATTGGGGTGAATTTGACTTTTTTTCCTCAACATTTTTTAGGATTGAATGGTATGCCTCGTCGGTATTCTGATTATCCGGATGTTTTTATTTTTTGAAATATAGTTTCTTCTATAGGTTCTTTATTATCTTTGTTTGCTGTTATGTTTTTTATATATATTGTTTGAGAGGCTATAATTGTTAAGTCTTATAATTATAATGGATATTATGTTTCTTCTTCTCTGGAGTGAATGAATAATATTCCTCCTTTAGATCATACTTTTAATCAGTTAAATTTATTAATTAAGGGTTAATACTTTTGCCAACTTGAGGATCAATTTTATTTCAAAATGGAGTTTCTTCTGTTATAGAGCATTTAATTTTTTTTCATGATCATATTATAATTGTTATAATTATAATTATAGTGATAGTTGGATATGTGTTGGTTAATTCTTGTGTTAATAAATTCTATAATTTAAATATGTTTCATGGACAGGAGTTGGAGAGAATTTGAACGGTAATTCCTGCTGTTTTTCTTTTATTTATTGCTTTTCCTTCTTTACGTTTGTTGTATTTAATGGAGGAGAGAGAGGAATATGATATGACTATTAAGGTTATAGGTCATCAGTGATATTGATCTTATGAATATAGAGATTTAGGATTTAAATCTTTTGATTCTTATATGTTAAGAGATGATAGAAGAATTTTTCGCTTATTAAATGTAGATAATTCTTTGGTTATTCCTTATAATACTAGAGTTCGTATGGTAATTTCTAGTGTGGATGTTATTCATTCTTGGACAATTCCTTCTTTGGGAGTTAAGGTTGATGCTATTCCTGGTCGTTTGAATCAATTGTCTTTAATATTTAATCGGGTTGGTATGTTTTCTGGACAGTGTTCGGAGATTTGTGGGGCTAATCATAGATTTATACCTATTATGATTTTGGTGGTTCCTCGAGTCGAATTTTTAATAAAGTGATTTGTTTAATGATATGGTGGCCGATTTGAGGTGTTAGTCTCTTAAATTAATTAAGAGTTAATTAGTTAATTATAATATTAATTTGTCAAGTTAAAGTTAGAATTATTCCTCAGTTAATACCTTTTTATTGAGTTAATTCTGTTTTTATAATTTTTTTTATTTTAGTTACTTTAGTGTTTTTTTATTTTTATAAAAATGTTGAAGATATAATAGTGTTTGATAAGAATGGAGAAGTTAGGGGTAATTATAGATTTATATGATAATGAATTTGTTTTCTGTTTTTGATCCTACTTCATATTTTGGATTGAATTTAAATTGAGTTGTTTTGTTGATTATCTTTTTATATTTTCCTGTGAAGTATTATATTTTGGGAAGAGGAATATTAAATATATATAAAATGCTGTTTTTTTCTGTAAGAAGGGTTTTTAGGGAGGTTTCTTTTCCTAATTATTTGGCTTTAAATTTTTTATGTGTGATGACTTTTATATATTTGGTGTTGAGAAATTTTTTAGGATTGTTTCCTTTTGTTTTTACGGGGACTGCTCATCCTGTAATTACGTTAGGGTTAGGATTGGTGTTTTGATTGTCCTTTTTTTTAATGGGATTTATTTGTAAGTTTAAGGAAAGATGTGCTCATTTAGTTCCTGAGGGAAGTCCTTTTGTATTATCACCTTTGATAGTATTAATTGAAAGAGTGAGACATTTAATTCGTCCTTTTACTTTATCTATTCGTTTAGCTGCTAATATAATGGCTGGTCATTTGATTATTGGTTTGTTATCTAGTATTAGAATAATTGGTTTATTTGGATTCGTAGGTTCTTTAATGTTACAAAGTACTTTGTTTATTTTGGAATTTGGTGTTACTATTATTCAGGGATTTGTATTTAGAATTCTGTTGCTATTGTATGCTTTGGAATATTATTAACTTTTGGAAAAGCATTATCATCCTTTTCATATAGTAAATATGTCACCTTGACCTTTGGTTGTAGGATTTGGAGCTTTGTTTACAGTTATTGGAATAATTAAAATATTTGTATTTTATGATGCTAGATTGTTGTTGCTTTCTTTATTTTTATTGTTTCTAGTGGCCATGTTGTGATGGCGAGATGTTGTTCGAGAAAGAACTTTTCAGGGTTTACATTCTAGAAATGTTTTGAAGGGTTTGATAGTGGGTATAATTTTATTTATTGTGAGAGAAGTTTTTTTCTTTTTTTCTTTCTTTTGGGCTTTTTTTCATTCTAGTTTAAGACCTACAGTGGAGTTAGGATCTCATTGACCTCCTTTTGGTATTTATCCTTTTAATCCTTTTCAAGTTCCTTTACTTAATACTGTAATTTTATTATCGTCTGGTGTTAGAGTTACATGGGCTCATCAAATGATTTTGAAGGAAGATTGAGATGCGGCTAAGGTGTCTTTAATGATAACTTGAATGTTAGGAATTTATTTTTTGATGCTACAAGGTTTTGAATATTATATGTCTTCTACTAGAATTAGAGATTCTGTTTTTGGATCTACATTTTTTATGTCTACAGGGTTTCATGGTTTTCATGTTATTGTAGGGACGGTGTTTTTATTTATTGTTTGAATTCGTTTTTTAAATTATCATTTTTCAGGTAGACATCATTTTGGATTTGAGGCGGCTGCTTGGTATTGGCATTTTGTGGATGTAGTTTGGTTATTTTTGTTTTCTGTAGTATATTGGTGAGGAGGTTAGGTTATATAAGTATTTAGGTATGTTTGATTTCCAATTAAAAGGAGGATTAATAATAATTTTAGTATTATTGGGTTCTTTGTTTTTGGTTGGTGTGGTGTATTTTTTATTTGTGGTTGTATTTTATAAGAGTGAGTTTTTTGCTGAGACTTTAAGTTGTTATGAGTGTGGTTTTGATCCTTATTCCTCTACTCGTTTAGTTTTTTCATATCGGTTTTTCTTGATTTCTATTTTATTTATTATTTTCGATGTGGAAATTTCTTTAATATTACCCGTTCCTTTTCTTTTATTGAAAGAGTTAGGGATTTTTGTTTTTTTCTTTTTTATTTTTATTTTATTGGTTGGGTTAATTTATGAGTATTTTTATGGAGCTTTAGATTGATTAGGTTATTATAAGGTAAAGGGTTATTAGGTTAAATTATATATTTAAGACTTAAACTTAATGCACTTGTTCTGCCAATTAGATTTTTAAGGAGCTGTAAAGCATTTTCATTGTTAATGAAATGAAAGTATTAGGAAGTTTTTAATTGATTTGCAATCAATTTTTATGGTAACATACGGTAAGTTATTTGAAAGCTGCTAACTTTTAATATAGTGTTAAACTACTTGATGGTGAGCTTGATGGCGGCTTAATTTCGACTTAAGATAAGGATAATTTAGTGAAGTTCACGTCATTATTTCATGATGAAGATGTTTTAGTTTTCTTTATCTTCAGTAAAGTGCTTTATTTTAAGCTAATTGATTATATTATTACTGCAATAGGAATAATTGAAATTAATAGTAAGGTTGTAAGGATGGATATATTTTTTGATTCTGGAAGTGATAATATTTTTTTATTTATTATGTATGATTTATAAGGGCCATAGATTTCTTGTCAGTTTTTATCGTTTTTATTGTATAGATTTATTGAAGGGGAGAGTGAGATTATGGTTTTTGTGGATATAAAATGGATTGATCATAAAGCAATAGAATACAGGCCCAAGAAAATATATTTTTTGTTTTTGAATGATAATATAATCCCTAATAGGAATCCAAGTGTGAGTGTTATTAAAATAATATTTTTGTATCTGTTAGGGAAGAATAAAGTTTGTTCTGGATTAAGAATTCATATTAATATGGAACCTATTATAATAGCTATTGGTCTTATTAGTAGAATTGGAATATTTGAATAGATTGAACAATGGTTATTTGTATCTGGTTTAGGTTTGATTAAGTTTTTATTAGATAAAAATATTATTCGAATGGAATATGAGGCTGTTATTCCAATGGATGAAATTATTAATAAAGTTATAATACATTCTAGTTTTGAAGAAATTATTTTTTCAATAATTATGTCTTTTGAAAAAAATCCTGAGGTGAATGGTAACCCTATTAGGGCTGCATTAGTTAGTCCTAAAATGATAGATGTTATAGGGAGGTTAATATTATTTATTCTTATTATTCGTATGTCTTGATATGAAGATTCATGGATTAAAATTCCTGCACATATGAATATTAATGATTTAAAGAAGGCATGGATGATTATATGAAAATAAGCTAAGTAGATGGATATGATAGAAATAGCAAATATTATTATTGCTATTTGTCTTAAAGTGGATAGAGCAATGATTTTTTTTAAGTCTTGTTCTCAGTTTGCTGATATACCAGCATATAAAGCCGTTAGAGATGAAATAATTATAATTACATATATTGTGGTGGGATGGGGGTTAGATATAATTCGGATTATTAAATAAATCCCTGCTGTTACTAGGGTAGAGGAATGTACTAAAGCTGAAATAGGGGTTGGAGCTGATATAGCTATAGGCAATCAAGCTGAGAAAGGAAATTGTGCTCTTTTCGTACATCTTGCTATTATTAATATAATGATAATAATGAGAGGAAATGATTCGTTTATATTTAATTCTCATATTGAATTGAATATTATTATTCCAATTGAAAGAAGAATAAAAATATCACCAATACGATTTCTTAGTAAGGTGATTGATCCTGATCCTGATGAAGAGTTATTTTGATAATAGATTACTAAAATGTATGATGATATTCCTAATATGTCTCATCCTAATAATAATAAGTATATATTATTTCTAATAATTAAAATAATTATTGATATAACAAATATGATTAGTATTAGTGAAAATTTTTTGTGTTCTTTTTCTGGAATATAATAAACTCTAAATATTAAAATTATTCTTGAAATTATTATAACTGTTCTTAGAAATAATATGGAGATTCAATCTATAATAAAGCTAAATGGAATGTTTATTTGGTTTAAGTTAATAAGTGGAATTAAAATGTAAACGAATGAGTTTTTAATTATTATATAAATTCTTGTTAATAAGGAAATTAAAGCTAGAACTATAATTAAAATGGATATAAATATAATGTTAGAATTTATAGTTCCACAAACTATTGTTTTATTTAAACTAAATTATTATGTGATTATTAAATCTATTTTAAATAGTACGATGATTAGAGGAATAATATGAATAAATAGTGATGAATAAGTTTTTATTGTTGTTGGATTTGATGGAAGTATTTCATTTTTATTGTGGGATAAATTTAAGAATATTATTATTGAAAATGATGTTGTTATGATAGATGCAATGAAGATTGGAATTATGGATTTTATATTTCATAGAATAATTCTTGATATAATTATGATTTCTCTGATCGTGTTGATTGAGGGAGGAGCTGAGATATTTACTGCTATGAATATGAATCATCAAAATGTAATGTTAGGAGATATGATGATTAGTCCTTTGAAAGATGAAATGTTTCGTGTATGATATTTTATATATAAATCGTTTGTTAGTAGGAATAAAGCTGATGATGATAAACCATGAGCGATTATTATTATAATTGCTCCTATTAATCCAATATAGTTTATGGTAAACATTCTTAATAAAACTAGTGCTATATGGGCTACTGATGAATAAGCAATTAAAGATTTTAGATCTTTTTGTCGAATACAGTTTAATCTGGTTGAAATGGCTCCAATTAATCTGATTCTAATGATTCAATGATTGATTTTATTAATTTTATAAATACATAAAGGAATAAATCGAATTAGGCCATATCCTCCTAATTTTAGTAAGATTGCTGCAAGGATTATGGATCCTTCTAATGGAGCTTCTACATGAGCTTTAGGTAATCATAAGTGTATAAAGAATATGGGTATTTTAGCTAAGAAGGCCAATATGAATAATAGTGGTATGCTTAGTTTATATATATATATAAAAGATATAATGAAAGATTGATTATAATTTATCATAATGATGTTAGCTAAAAGAGGTAAAGAGGCTGTAATTGTGTATAATATTAAATAGATTCTAGCTTGTAGTCGTTCTGGTTGTTTTCCAGATTTTATTACTAAAATTATAGTAGGAATCAATACTAGTTCAAATAGAATGTAAAATGAAATTATATTAGTGACGGAAAAGGTGAGTGTTAGAATAATGAAAATGGGAATAATTGTTTTGGAAATTTCTTTTATGTTTTGTGATGAAAATATAATTAATAGAATTCTGGACAGTGTTAGTAGAATTAGAATTAGTGAAAATTTATCTAGTCTAAATGTGTTATCTATAATTATTATATGTTTTATACTAGAAAAGCATAAAATAGAAATAGTGAATGTTGATAGATAAATTATAATATTTGGAAGGTAATTTATAAATAATAATGGGGAAAGTAAAGGTAAAGTAAATTTTATCAGAGGTTAATATGTTAATGTGAATTGAATTTGTGGAGTTATGTGAATGTGATAGAGAAATTAATAAGCTTAATCCAATTCTAGATCCTCTTACTATTATTACTAGTATAATTAATAAGGAGGATATTGAAATGTTAAGTAAGGTGGAAGATAAAGAATAGTAAATGGTGATTAATAATAATTCTAATCTTAATAATATAATGATAATGTTTTTTCGTCATCAACATATTCTTATAATTCTTATGCAAATTATTATTAAGGTAATTGAAATTTCAGATTTTTCTACATCCAAAGTAGATATTTTGTATAAATTATTTAGAACTTTTGATGATGTTGATATTTTTGTTTGGAGTTTTGTTTGTAATTAGATTACAGCCTGTATTTATAGTTAGAAGTTTAATTATTATTACTTTGTTTTATTCTTTTTTTATTTTTAAAATAATTGGTTCTTATTGGTTTAGATATTTATTGTTATTGGTTATGTTAAGAGGTGTATTAGTAGTATTTACTTATATAGTAAGATTAATTCCTAATGAAAGTTTTGAGATTTATGGAATGTTATTTATATTTTTGTTTATATTTTTTTTTGTTAAGTATTATAATTTATTTGAAGTAAATATGGGTTTTGTTTCTATAAATTTATGGGAAAGATATTTAGGAATGTTTAGTTTATTTTTAGTTGGATTTTTATTGGTAATTATGTTTTTAGTGGTTTTGTTAAGAAATATAAATTTTGGTTCGGTTCGTGTAAGTTAATTATGTGCCTGATTAAAGGGTTAATTTGATAGATTAAATAATGGGATATTTTTATGTCGTTACGTAAAAAAGATAAGTTAATTGTAATTATAAATAATTCTTTGTTAGATTTAGCTTCTCCTTCTAGACTGAGATATTTTTGGAATTTTGGTTCTTTGTTAGGTGTTTTCTTAATAGTTCAGATTGCTTCAGGATTATTTTTGTCTTTTCATTTTAGAGGAGATGTTAATTTATCTTTTGATAGAATTATTCACATAATACGCGATGTCAATTATGGTTGATTATTGCGGGTAGTACATGCTAATGGTGCTAGAATATTTTTTTTGTTGATGTATATTCATGTAGGTCGAGGGATATATTATGGGTCTTATCGTTTTGATAAAGTGTGATTAAGAGGTGTAAGAATTTTATTGTTATCTATAGCTACTGCTTTTTTAGGATATGTATTACCTTGGGGACAAATATCTTTTTGAGCAGCTACAGTAATTACTAATTTATTATCTGCTATTCCTTATGTTGGAGTAATGTTAGTAGAATGAATATGAGGAGGTTTTGCAGTAGGAAATCCTACTTTGACTCGGTTTTTTGCTTTTCATTTTTTATTACCTTTTGTTATTTTATTTTTTGTGATTTTACATCTTTTTTTTCTTCATGAAAAGGGATCTAACAATCCTTTAGGATTAAGAAGAATTTATGATAAGATTTTTTTTCATCCTTATTATAGAATTAAGGATATTTATGGTTTTTCTTTTTTCTTTGTTTTTTTTTTAGTTATTTGTTTTTTATTTCCTTATATTTTTATAGATGTGGAAAATTTTATCTCTTCTAATCCTTTGGTTACCCCTGTTCATATTCAACCTGAATGATATTTTTTGTTTGCTTATACTATTTTGCGCTCTATTTCTAGAAAAATTGGGGGTGTAATTGCTTTGGTTATGTCTGTAATAATTTTATATTTTTTACCTTTTTTCTTAAAGCATCGATTTCGAAGAACTTTGTTTTATTATTTTATGAAGTTTTTTTTTTGAATTTTTGTAGTTAATTGAATATTGTTAACTTGGATTGGGGCTTGTGTAGTAGAGTTTCCTTATATAACTTTAGGGATAATTTTTAGTGCTGTGTATTTTTTTATATTTATACTTTTTTGAATGATATATGAGGTACAAGATTATTTAATTGTTTAATGACTTTATTTTAATTGTTTTGAAAACAATTCTTAAGAATATTTCTTTAAAGTCCGATTGGTTAGTTTAAGTAAAACATAAATTTTGTAAATTTAAGATTTAAGAGAATGAAAATGGAATAATTATTGGAAAAATAATGATAAATATTGAAATAGGGAGAAATATTTTTCATCTTAAGATTATTAATATGTCATATCGAAATCGAGGGTATGTTCCTCGTACTCAAATTAATAAAGTAGAAATTACAATTATAATAATTATTGATAATATAAATTTAATGGGAGCGAAAAATATTATTGTTGAAATTATTCTTAGAATTAGTATTCTTAAATATTCTGATAAAAAGATTAAAGCAAATCATCCCCCTATATATTCTACATTAAATCCTGAAACCAATTCAGATTCTCCTTCTGCAAAATCAAAGGGTCTTCGGTTGGTTTCTGCCAAACAAGATGATAATCATATAACGAATAATATGATGTTTCCAAAGAAAAAATACAATAATTTCTGTGATTCTTCTATTTGAGTAAATGAATAGGATTGTGAGATTAATACAAGAAACAAAATGATTATAAAGAATGATACTTCATAGGAAATTATTTGGGCTACTCTTCGAATAGATCCTAGGTGACAATATTTTGAATTAGTAGATCATCCAATTAGTAAAATAAAATATACACCTATTCTTGATAAAATGAAAAATATTAATAGATTGTGTTTAATGTCAATGAGAGGGAAGAAATTATATAATATAATGGGAATTATACATAACGAAATGAATAAGGATAAAAAAGGAGTTATATAAGATAAAGTAAAGTTTGTTGATTCTAAGGATAAAAGGTTTTTGTTGAAGAGTTTGATAGCGTCTCTAAATGGTTGAAGGATTCCTATAATTCCTACTTTATTGGGACCTTTTCGAATTTGAATGTATCTTAGAATTTTACGTTCTAGTAGAGTGTAAAAAGCTACTCTGATTAAAATTCTAATAGAGATTAGGATAAAGTTAATAAATATAGATATATTTAGTTATTTAGATTCTAATTCTAATGCATTATTCTGCCAATATAATAATGTTATTATTTTCTTAGGTCCTTTCGTACTAGAAGAAATATTTTAGAAGATAGAAACCGACCTGGTTTACACCGGTCTGAACTCAAATCATGTAATTTTTTAAAAGTCGAACAGACTTCCTTGATTCACTATTGCGTGAAACAGGATATTAAATCAACATCGAGGTCGCAATCTTAATTTTAAATAAGATCTTAAAAATTATATTACGCTGTTATCCCTACGGTAACTTGATTATTTTATTAATTGTATTAGGTCAAATTCAGTGTTTAATGTTATTAAAGTAATAATTAATTAACTGCCCCAGTTAAACTAAAGTTAAGTTCGATAGGGTCTTATCGTCTTTCTTTGTAATAATTGTTTTTTTACAATTAAAATAATTTTAATAGTTTATTTTTAAATATAAATTAAGATGTTAAGTCTTTTGTTCTAGTCTTTAATTAAAAGACAAATTATTATGCTACCTTAGCACAAAAGCGGCTATTTAAATTTCATTGAGCAGACCTTATTATTAATTATTTACTAATAAAAATGTTTTTGTTAAACAGTCACTTAATTTTAGATGAGTTATTATAAAAAATATTATTGGTTTACTTATTTTATCATTATAGTTTTATATAAATTTTTAAAAAGTATTATAATTTATTATTTTGTAATTATTAGTTGTTAAACTTTTAGGATACTATAAGTCTTTATTTTTGAAAGTAAAGTGATAAATTTATTTTGTAACTTGTTTTACGAAACTTTATTTGAAGTTGTTTCTTTCTTTTTAACCAGATATAATATATACGTAAATGTTTAATTTCTATTAATAATTTTAATAATTTTTTGAAATAAATATTATTAAAATTAATAGATCATATATTTTCGGGAAATTTAAATTTCTTCTTGATTAGATAAATCCTGATACTAAAGGAACATAGTTTTTCTATATAAAAATTTGTTTTCCTTTTCAGTTTGCATAAAAATGTGGTTAAAATCTTATATAATAATTTTTTTTATTATAAATATTAATTATAATTTTAAAGATTATTTTCAGTGTAAGTGAAATACTATAAAAGTTTATTTGATCTTGATACTTTTTCCAAAACATCAACTATGTTACGACTTACCTTACCTTTTGATAAGGGTGACGGGCGATATGTGCACATTTATTATCTTAATCATAATAAGATATTATTTTAATATTACTTTTAAATCCTTTTTCAAGTAATGTTTTAATAAAATAATCCTTAAATTGTTTTTAATGTAACCCATTATTTACTTAAATGTTGATTACACCTTGACCTAACTTTTTGTTATTTATTTAAAATATTATTATTAGATTAGTTTTTTAGATGGCGGTATATAAATTTTTAATTTAAGTGAAATTTAACGTGGGTTATCGATCAGAAAACAGGTTCCTCTAATAAGATGAAATGCCGCCATTATAAATAGGTTTAAGAGAATTTTTACTACCTTATATTTTTTTAATATACTAGGGTATCTAATCCTATTTTAAATTTAAAATTTTAATTATAAAAGAATTGTATATTTGTGTAATGAAATTTTACTTTATATTAATTTAAATATATAAATATTAATTTTAATTGAACGAAATATAATTAAATTTAGAGTATAACCGCGATTGCTGGCACTTAAATTTATCAATTATTTTACTAATTATTCGTTTATATGTTATAAGATAAGATGTTTTTAAAACAAAATTATTATTATATTTTAATATTAGTTGATTGTATTTATACTTTTTATATTGTCTTTCTATTAGATAAATTATCTCTTTAAAAATCAAATTTTTATGTGCGTATACACCTTAATAGAAGAAATTTTAAAAAGATTGCGAAATCTCGAACGGAAAAAAAAATCCATACCTAAAAACTTTTTAAAGCTACTAATACGTGAGGTCACAGCAGTATTTCAAATAAATTTCACATGCCTTATTTTATTACTTTGGTGTATGCATCTATGTAGATATTATCACTACAGTAATAAGGTGATCATATCCCGTCCTCGGGGCCCCCGGTGGGGTTGGAAACCGGGGGCCCCGGGGGGCAGAACGATATGTAGAGTCATGTCGGTTATCAGAAGGAGTAAAGTATACTATGAATATATGTGTGGCATTGTTATGCTTAATCCTCACTGATTGATATTGAGTGGATTTATATCAGTGAGGATTAATATCTACATAGATGCATACACCAAAGTAATAAAATAAGGCATGTGAAATTTATTTGAAATACCGCTGTGACCTCACGTATTAGTAGCTTTAAAAAGTTTTTAGGTATGGATTTTTTTTTCCGTTCGAGATTTCGCAATCTTTTAAAAATAAATTGGATTATACCTTTGCCCCCCGGGACCCCCGGTTTCCAACCCCCCGGGGGGCCCGAAGGGGAAATGCCTTCTTATAGAAATGGGTTATGTGAAATGTGTTAGTTAAAT